CGAAGACCGCCGGGTCGCGAAGCTTATCCAGGAGATGTTTTTTATTTGCATTCACGACTTTTGGAAAGAGCCGCTAAATCAGGTTCGCGTTTAGGTGAAGGAAGTATGACTGCTTTACCAATAGTTGAGACCCAATCGGGAGATGTTTCAGCTTATATTCCTACTAATGTAATCTCAATTACAGATGGCCAAATTTTCTTATCCGCCGATTTATTCAATGCTGGAATCAGACCCGCCATTAACGTGGGGATTTCCGTCTCCAGAGTAGGATCTGCCGCTCAAATTAAAGCCATGAAACAAGTAGCCGGCAAACTAAAATTAGAATTGGCACAATTCGCAGAATTAGAAGCCTTTGCACAATTCGCGTCTGATCTCGATAAAGCTACTCAGAATCAATTGGCAAGAGGTCAACGATTACGCGAGTTGCTCAAACAATCTCAATCATCCCCTCTCACGGTGGAAGAACAGGTAATGACTATTTATACTGGAACGAATGGTTATCTTGATTCATTAGAAATTGGACAGGTAAAGAAATTTCTCGTTGAGTTACGTACTTATTTAAAAACGAATAAACCGCAGTTCCAAGAAATCATATCTTCTACCAAGATATTCAATGAGGAAGCGGAAGCCCTTTTGAAAGACGCTATTCAAGAACAAATGGAACGCTTTCTACTTCAGGAACAGGTATAAAGAAATTCCTTTAAATAACTTTCTAATTTTATAGAAATAATTATTTCTATAATCTAATCTTTTATTTTATTATATATTTTTTATATTAATAATTTTATAGTAATAAAAAATTATTATTAAGAATAAATATATAAATAAATATATAAATAAGTATAAGGGTCTCTTGTTCAAATCATTCAAAATACCTAGTTAGTAGAAAAGAAATATATGGAAATCCGTCGCGTCCAATAGGATTTGAACCTATACTAAAGGTTTAGAAGACCTCTGTCCTATCCATTAGACAATGGACGCTTTTTTCTTAGTTTTGTTTTCACATCTCTTGGTCAGAAAAAAGACCATTGAGAGAATTCCAGGAATTGCGCATTCAATTCAATGATACATTCATTATCATTATATTAATAATTACATTAAATTAGATTCATTACATGAATAATTATAATTAGATCCTCTATATTATAGATTATTTAATATAGAATTTAAATAATATAATATTTTATAATAGATAAAAACTATAACTTTTACTATTAAACATATTCTAAATAGAATATAGAATTTTAGAAATATAGAGAATAAATTAATATATATAATATAGAGATATAAGCGGGTAGCGGGAATCGAACCCGCATCGTTAGCTTGGAAGGCTAGGGGTTATAGTCGACGTTGAGTCATCGTTTTTAACGTCTCTAATTCAAAACCGAACGTGAAACTTTGGTTTCATTCGGCTCCTTTATGAAAGATGGACAAATTTCACATATGTCAGATGTGAACTAAATTACAAAAAAAAAGAAAAGAAATTTCGGCCCATAACATCTATGTCAGCTTTTCTGTTTGAATGCATTCAAAACAAAACCCGCTTTATAGATGATCCCTATAGAACAGGGGGGGTTAGAACCACCCTTCTAGTTACTTCGTTCTCTATTTCTATTTGAAAGAATCCTTAGGAAAAGGATTTTGTTTCCACCGAGCTAAAACAATATAATATGTCGATGTCTCTAGTAAACCAAAGCCATTAGTTAATAGCTGTTTTGCTTCAATCTCTTTTATACAAATCATAAATTGAAGATTTAGTTACGATTAGAAATACTCCCTTCTCTATTTATCCATGGACCCCTTACTCATACTTATTCAATTGGAAATATTGATCCAATTCAAAAACCAATTATGTTTCGTAATTTCATAATCCAATTTTGTTTTTTCCAATTTCTAATTGACTCTTTTGGATACAAATCACGAGAATGTCTATTCTTCCTCGAATCTTTCATTGAGAGGTAAAAGATTAAATCCTTTTAAGAAATAAAGTTTTTGATCGGAATATTAATTAAACCGAAGGACCCCTTAACCATTTAAGGGATTAATAGAACGAATCGCACTTTTACCACTAAACTATACCCGCTACAATGTGATTATTGTATATAAATGGATCTTTTGTCGAACAAAAAAATGGGTCATAATTAAGACGATAGGATCAGAAAAGAATCATGAAAATTAGAGCGTTGATATGCTTTGGCCAAGGAGACTAATGGGATTGGGGAAAGAGGATTTATTTAAATAACTAAAAAAACACGCTTTTTTAGTTATTTAAATGAGATGGATACGTCTCGATAAAAAAAAGGCGTATGCCATAACATAAATTGTGCAAGAATAAAATAATTAAGAAATGACACTCGGATTCTATTCTGTATGATAGGAATAGAAATTGCCTTTATTATGATTGTTCTTGAAACAACAACAATCATTAATCATTTTTTTTTTTTCAAATCAAATAAATCATTTTTTTCTATGATTCATTGGAACAAAAACGAAAGACCCGGCCCGGTCAGGACCGGGGGCCGGGCTGTGGAAGTAAAAGTAAAAAAGGATCTTGCAGACGAAAGCAAAGAGGTACTCTTTTTTTATTATTTATTTAATTTTAATTTATATATTTATTATTACTTTCTATTTACTATTTATTAATTCTATAATTTTTTTATATAAGAAATTCATTGCTATATAATTTATAGTTTATATAATATATAATATTCTTGGGGCATTAGGTGGTTATATATCTAAATTTATATTCATTGGAATAGTGGAGTTGAGATATCGCTTTCGAGCCCTTACTTTACCTAAATGAAATCACTGATTTTTATTTTCTATATTGTTTTTTCTATTTTTCTATGTCTCTATAATTAGATATCTATATAATAATTATATACTGAATAATAAAGAGGTATAAAGAGAGGGCCCTTTTTCAAGTCTTACTGTTTTTGTGTAATATAATCTAGTAATTATCCTTTTTATTTCAATTTGGGGAGATGGCTGAGTGGACTAAAGCGTCGGATTGCTAATCCGTTGTACGGGTTTTTCGTACCGAGGGTTCGAATCCCTCTCTTTCCGCTTTAGTGGATGACTTGGTATTTTTTCTTTATCTTTCAATTTCTCTTTCAACGAGTCTTTTTTTTTATTTCATTTTAATTAATAGTTAAAAATGTGGAATAAATAAAATCCTAAGAACATTTTAAAATCAAGCAAGGAAAACAGAAACTTTATTGTTATTTTTTATTCTTCACTCTTCACGTCCAGGATTCCGTCCTGGATCATTAGATAGGAATCCGAAGATAAAGAGAGAAACAAAGAATACCACTACTGTGTAAACAAATAGTTTAAGAGTAAGCATTACACAATCTCCAAGATCATTTTTTTTGGAAAAAAAGATAATAGATTCTCCATTTTTATACCACATACCTTATTTTGACACCACGAAATTATTTTTCTAAATCTATAGAAATAAAAAAGAATTTTCAGAAATTCATTTGTAATATGTAATAAGAGTCAAGTCTTTCATTACCAAAAGCTTTTTCATACCCGCAATTAGATATTGCGGAGGAATCTACTAGGTTCTTTCACTGTAAAAAAGGGTCCGAATGAGGAACTGGGGGGAGCCCAGACTTATTGTGGCGATCCAAGAATTTAATTATTTGAATCGAAGGGTTATACTATAAGACTTATCTGATCTTATGAATTGTTAGAATTTTTTTTTAAGAATAAATCATGAATTTTTCTAGGACCGTATTAAAGATCTCATCGAAAACTTACAGCAGCTTGCCAAACAAAAGCTAAGAGAAAAAAGAGCAAAGGTATTACTGGCATAAAATCTACGATTGGATTCAAAAAAGCATAAGCCTCGGGCAATTTTGAGAAGAAAAAACTACTTGAAGAAAGAGCAGAATTAAGACAAATACAGATCAAACTAAAGATATTAAGCATAACAAACATTTTTTTCTTTGTTCTTGAAGATAATTGTATTTATTTTGATTGAGTTATTAATATGATGAGTTCTTAATATGAGTTATTATAATCTTATTTTTTTTTTTAATTAACCCAATCAAAAATCCTTCAATTCTCAAATCAAAAGAGAATAGACAAAACCATACTTTCATACAATATCTTAATTGAATTGTATGTAATGATCAATAAATGTCGTTTAATTCTCTATCTAAATGTCTCAAAATCCTAGCAACACTCTAATCTATTCTATATAGATTTGGACTAGAATTGACGAAGAACTACTATCAATATTAGTCTTTATTAATGTCGAATAGAAATCAAAAATGGGGCGTGGCCAAGTGGTAAGGCAACGGGTTTTGGTCCCGGTATTCGGAGGTTCGAATCCTTCCGTCCCAGAGCATACCTATTATATTATATATATCATATCAGAATATAGATTTTCTATTTTATATCAGAATAAAAGAAAGATTGCCCTTTTTTAAACAACCTTATTTTTTTTTTTTTTTAAGAGTAGAATAAGATTGGTTATAATCTGATTTTGCTTTCCTATAATGATTGATTCTTATATGAATTATATCTTTTTCAAAAATAAAAAATCGAATCGTGTTCAAATAACACACAGATGTAATTGAATCTATTTGTATACAGGTAAGAGGGGAGCATAGATTAAATCATATTTCTATTTAATAAGTTAGTTCTTCATAAAATAAAAATACGAGCCATGATTTAATCTGTACTTGTTTTAATTTACATTTATACAAAATAGTAATAGTCTGGAACACTCTAATAGGATTCTTTTTTTATTTAGGATTCATCATATTCATAGAATTGACGCAGTAGATAGGAGTTAAACGTCAATGTAAAATACCAATTTCAATATATGCGGCTGTCTGAATTTCATTAAAAAAAAATCAAGTTACATACGTAACATATGTCTTTTCTTTGAACCCCGTTTTTAAGTATTTTGTGTTTTCTTTTATGAAAAATTGTAAATATATGATATGTACCAATTGAGACAAAGTGTATTCATACATCTTAGTCGCTTTTCCTTAGGAAATAATTGCAGCCGGATTATTGACTCCAAGTCAAATAAACTACGCAGAAAGGGAGCGAAGACTTATATATATGTATTGTTATCGTTCTATTTCTTCTATTTCATTGATTCATTGAAAACTTTATTTTATTTCAATTGAGTTTTGTGACAATAGATTTGTTATCCCTAAATTTTAAATATTTAACTTTACCCTTTAACATAGAATGTTTCTAATTACTTTCAAAGATATTTGTTTAGTCTACCTGATAGGTATGGGGATCTTCTTTTAATTATGATTTATCAAAAAGAATAACAACCCCAAGCCTCTATTCTATCAGTCTTTATCCACCACCTCGTGAAAAACAAAAAGAATTTACATTTTTTTTATGGTTTAATCCGAATATGAATTTTTCTCTATTATTATCAAAATGCGATTTTTACTGTAAAGCCTTATTCAAATAATGTAATGATAGTGAAATAGGAAATTTTTCAATCAATTAAATATTTTTAATAATGTCTTATGAGTCCTTGGTACTCGAAGAAGTGTGAAATTGGTGAATCTATTTTAGCAAGTCACCTCAAGATGCAGATTAAAAAAAAACTTATTTGTCTTATTTATTAGTTCAATTTTTTTATATTCTAATATTTATATTTTCTAAAGAAAAAATAAAATAATATATTAAAAAAATATTTATTATATTTCTATATATTATATGGGGTTAAATTTAATTCGTGCTGATACTTCTTGAGAAATTACCCATTCATAAAAGTATGGATTACTATGTACCGAACGAACCAATGATTATTCATGAGTCCATAATGGAATCAATTACATACTGTTTACAGCAACCTACTAGGAAATGTTATGGTAAAACTTCGTTTAAAACGATGTGGTAAAAAGCAACGTGCGACTTGAGGGATATGGTCGTCTGTGGATTCTTACATCCATCATTTTCTTTTTATATTAATTAGATAGGAATGAGGGTGCTCTTGGCTCGACATCGTTTGTTCTGTTTCACTAGAACCCTCCTTTTTGAGGTCGGGGGTTGGGATGCAAATAGTACATGATCTTAATGGAGCTCGAGTAAAAAAAAGTATTGATTCATTTTTTAAGGGAACGGGTCTAGGGTTAGTGTTAATTAATAAGTTGAAACAGCTTCGTAAGTATATTTTCCATATAAAAATCGAAAGGATCCAATTTTCAAATTTATAAGTAAAACCTCTTGGAATTGGTAAAACTCTTTCGATTAAAAGTGTATCGCGCAGGAATCAAATCGACCATTTGTATGATTTTTTGATAAAAAGAAATCACAAAAAGGGTATGTTGCTGACGTTTTTTGAAACGATTAAAAATCACCGAAGTAATGTCTAAACCCAATGATTCAAAGAAACGATAAAGAATCCTGGAACAAGGAAATACCACTTTCAGTTGTCTCAATAAATAGATTCTAATTAAGAATCAAAATAGATTCTAAAGACAAAAAAGGTGCGTGGTTAGAGATCGCTCAATAAACGAAATACCTAAAGTAAAGGGTTTCCTTGGGTTATTAGCGAGTTATCCAACTTGAGTTATGAGGATGCGAATACAAATGATTTTATTTTCTTTTTCGGATAATAATAAGGAATACTAAAAAGTACTTAACTCATATTTAATTGATTTGATTATTTTATGGATCCATTTGACATTACTAATTAAAAATTTAAAATTCGATCCATAGACATAATTTCGAATTTTCTTGAGCCGTATGAGGAGAAAACCTCTTATACGTTTCTAGGGGGGGTATTATTCATCTACATCTATCCCAATGGGTGGTTTATCGAATCGTTGCAATTGATGCTCGATGCCGAAGAGAAGGAAGAGCTCTTCGGAAAGTGGGCTTTTATGATCCGCTAAAGAATCAAACCTATTTAAATGTTCCTGCTATTCTATATTTACTTGAAAGGGGCGCTCAACCTACGGGAACTGTTCATGATATTTCGAAGAAGGCGGGAGTTTTTATGTAACTTTGCCTTAATCAACAGATTAAATTAAATTCAATTAATGAATAGAACAAAAGAGGGGGCTTATATAACTTTGTATAACCTTTTATATACTACCGCCCCCCCTCTTTTGTTCTATTCATACCTATTTATTATTACTACCAAAAAATGTCTACTACTAAAAAATGTCGTCTTCTATAACGACAAAAATTTATTTTTATTTTAGTGATAGAAATTCATTTAATTTAAGACAGATGAAAAAAGATCAAATGAATAACCGAAGTAGTTGGATTTAGAAATCCAAAATATTTACATTATTGCTAATTCAATACTAGTTGTTTTTTAGTTGAAACTTTCACTTTTTTTATGTTATGAACAAATAAATAAAAAAAAAACAAATGGGATTTAAGATTTATTTTTTTTTTTTACTTATATGGATTAAGTAAACCCAAGCATTGCGATACTTTGCTACGAATATTGATTCTTACGCTTACATCCTTTTGTATCCATGTTTATTATCCATATATAGTTAGTGCCAATTCAATACAAGTCATTAGTTTTTCTTTATTTGTATAATTTATATTTTATTATATTAATTCAATATTTAATTTTTTTTTAATTTTAATTTATGGTTCTCCACATTGTGTTCTTTTCTTAAGATTTACATTCATATTGACAACAGTGTATCAAACAAATATAATCCGATCATGAATAAATGTATCTATTTCCCTCTGTTCCATCTATGGACTTGGTTTTTTTATTTTACTTTATTTAAACGACGGATTCGTCGGATTTGCTGGGATACGAGAAGCCTTTATTTATTTATTATTTATTTATTTTATTGAAAAAAAAAAAAACGGATAAGATAATAATGGATAAGATACGAACTAAATCCGTGGTAGTACATCAATTTTGACTTAATCCATATCCTTATCTTAATCTAGATTTTTAGAAGTCAGTGTATTTGCATCTAATATGTTCATTATTTTTTTTATGTTCAGAATCGATTAGCAATGTTTTTGCTATTTTACTATTTGGATTTCGGTGTGCAATTAAATCTAATTTTTTATTCCGATTGGATCTACACATTTTTTTTTTGGGGGGGGGGGGGTTGCTAACTCAACGGTAGAGTACTCGGCTTTTAAGTGCGACTGGCAATTTTTACACATTTGTATGAAGCAACGTCTTCGTCGATACTATCTCTAGAGCTTGTAAAACCGCGACTGATCCTCAAAGGAATGAATGGAAAAAGCAGCATGTCGTATCAATGTGGAATTCCGAGAATATTTTATTCTTAGCGGATCGGTTCAAAACTTTGTTTAAATTCTTGACGAAAAAAAATAAAATTAAATTTTGGGTTAAGTGAATAAATGGATAGAGCCCTATGGCTCCAATTATAGGTAAACAAAAAAAAAAGAAACGAGCTTCTGTTCTTAATTTGAACGATTACCCGATCTAATTAAACGTTAAAAATAGATTAGTCCTTGATGCGGGAAATGCTTTTCCCATAAGTGGATCATCGATTTTTTTTTAAATCCTAATTATTAGTAGCTATTCTCCATTAGAGTGTGGGGGTAAATGTGTAGAAAAAGCAGTCTATTGATAAAGATAAAAATCCTTTTTTTCCAAAATCAAAAGAGCGATTGGGTTGAACAAATAAAGGATTTCTAACCATCTTGTTATCCTCGAATGAACATAAACCAATTAAATTAGATGGAAAAGGAGAGGCTAAAGAGTCCGTCGATCAGTCTTATCTGGTTCCGGGGTATATATCTATTTATTTCTTACTATAATATCCTGTTTTGACTGTATCGTACTATGTGTCATTTAATAACCCAAAAGAAATCCCTTATCCCCATCTAATTTTAAATGGAGGAATTTCAAGGATATTTAGAACTCGATAGATTTCGGCAACATGACTTCCTATACCCACTTATCTTTCGGGAATATAGTTATGCACTTGCTCATGGTCATGGTTTAAATAGATACATGTTGTTGGAAAATATAGGTTATGATAATAAATCTAGTTTACTGATTGTAAAACGCTTAATTACTACAATGTATCAACTGAATTATTTGATAATTTCTGCTAATGATTCTAAACAAAATCCATTTTTTGGGTACAACAAGAATTTGCATTCTAAAATTCTATCAGAAGGATTTGCAATCATTGTGGAAATTCCATTTTATCTACGATTAATATCTTCTTTAGAAGGGGCAGAAATCGTAAGATTTTACAATTTACGATCCATTCATTCAATATTTCCCTTTTTAGAGGAAAAGTTCCCACATTTAAATTATTCGGCGGATATACTAATACCCTACCCTGCCCATCTGGAAATATTGGTTCAAACCCTTCGTTACCGGGTGAAAGATGCTTCTTATTTGCATTTATTGCGGTTCTTTCTTCATGAGTATTCTAATTGTAACAGTCTTATTATTACAAATAAATCTATTTCCATTTTTTCAAAAAGTAATCCGAGATTTTTTTTATTCCTATATAATTCTTATATATGTGAATACGAATCCAGCTTCCTTTTTCTCCGTAACCAATCTTCTCATTTACGATTAACATCTTCTGGATTCCTTTTTGAACGACTCTGTTTATATAGAAAAATAGAACATTTTGCCGAAGTCTTTGCTAATGATTTTCCGGTCATCCCATGCTTTCTCAAGGATCCTTTCATGCATTATGTTAGATATCAAGGAAAATCAATTCTGGCTTCCAAAGACACACCTCTTCTAATGAATAAATGGAAATCTTACCTTGTCAATTTATGGCAATGTCATTTTGATGTATGGTCTCACGCGGCAAGTATCCGTATAAACCAATTATCCAAGCATTCCCTCGATTTTTTGAGTTACTTTTCAAGTGTTCGACGAAATCCTGCAGTGGTGCGGAATCAAATGCTAGAAAATTCATTTCTACTAAATAATGCTCCCAATAAACTCGATACAATAGTTCCAATTATTCCTCTGATTGGATCATTGGCTAAAGCGAAATTTTGTAACGCAGTAGGGCATCCAATT